TATCGGGTTATCTATGATCTATATATTCTAATTAGAATATCGAACTAGGACTATATATGTATTACAATATACAATACAAATAAAGAATGAAAAGAAATAAGAAAAAAATAGAAAATAAAAAAAGAAGGAGGATTTGAAATGCGAGATATAAAAACATATCTCTCAACGGCCCCTGTGCTAACCACTCTATGGTTTGGGTCTTTAGCAGGTCTATTGATAGAAATTAATCGTTTATTTCCAGATGCCTTGTCATTCCCCTTTTTTTCATCTTGATTGAATTCCTGTATTGATCTGTGAAAAAATGAAGAATATTTGAGATACGATTCTACGTAACATGGCTCCAATTTTGCTCCCTTTTTCTTTCCTATCCTAAAAAAAAAAGAAAGAGAAAGAGTGTATTGAACCTCAGTAAAAATACAGTGAATCTACGATAGAATTTGAGGGAAAAGAAATGGAAATGTGAATTCAGTCTAGGGACGCGAAATTCTAACATAGAAAGAATAAAATACTGAGATTAGGATAGGAAGAATTCCTAGTTAGAAAAAATTGTATTAATTAATTATTACAATATTATTAATATTCTTCTTTTAATAAATCTTTTTCTTTATAATTAGAGTAATTCATAGTAATTCTATTTTAGATTATAGTACTTTGAAGTCATTGAAATTCTAAGAATTCGAAAAAGAAAATATTTACAAATTCTATTTCTAGTTAGTAACTCTTATGAATTTTTTATTAATATTAATATAGTATAGATATAGAATATAGATTCTTTTTTTATTTGGTTCGGATCAAAAAGAAAATGAAGAGAGTTCTAAAGTGAAGTCGATCCAAAAGGAAAAGGAGGTTCATGGCCAAGGGTAAAGATATTCGAATTATAGTGATTTTGGAATGTACCTGTTGTGTTCGAAAGGGTGTCAATAAAGAATCGTCGGGCATTTCTAGATATATTACTCAAAAGAATCGACACAATACACCCAATCGACTAGAATTTAGAAAATTTTGTCGCTATTGTCAAAAGTATACTATTCATGGGGAAATCAAGAAATAGATGGAACGGAATGCGTGTGTTATTTTTCCAAGTAGCGGGAAGAGTAAGAACTTTACATCTTAACATATATAATACAAACCAAATCCTATCTTAGTCGAATCCTAAATGAATAAGAAAAAAATAGGATTATATTTTATAGATTATTTTCTATAGAAGGAATAAACAAACAAGGAATAAGTAAACCATGGATAAATCCAAACAACCTTTTCATAAATCCAAGCGATCTTTTCGTAGACGTTTACCCCCAATTGGATCGGGGGATCGAATCGATTATAGAAATATGAGTTTAATTAGTCGATTTCTTAGTGAACAAGGAAAAATCTTATCTAGACGGACGAATAGGTTGACCTTAAAACAACAACGATTAATTACCATTGCTATAAAACAAGCTCGTATTTTATCTTTGTTACCTTTTCGTAATAATGAGAAACAATTGGAGAGAGTGGAGTCGATCCCTAGAACTACTGGTCCTAGAACCAAAAAGAAATAAATAGACTCCTCAAAACTCCAATTGGAACTCAAGCTCATATTAATGTTTTGCTCAAAAAAAAACTAGAATCCAGATTTTCTTCCTGTATTCTAAAAAAGGAAAAAATCTTTTTTTCTTGAAAGATGTTCGTTTATTCCTACTACTCAAATCTGAATTTCTTTTTCTTCTATCTTCCCGGAGTCCATTCTCCGGGAAATCCTGTTTCAATCATTCTTGTTTCCTGTATAATAGATTCTATTCAAATAAAATTCTTTTATTTGATTTGTCTTTTTTTTTTTATTTTTGATTGATGATCTTATTTGAAATAATATCAAAACAATTCTTATTTGATAGGGCTATTTGCGCAAGTATTTTACGATTCAGAAGTAATTGTCTATTATACAGATTGTGAATGAATAGGCTATAACTATAGGATAGCCTATCCTCACGAGTTACCGCATTTATACGAGTGATCCACAAACGACGAAAATCTCTCTTTTTCCTGCTCCTATCTCGATGAGAGGAAACTAAAGCTCTCATTCTTTGTTGAGTAGTTGTTCGAGTAAGTCTTGAATGAGCCCCTATAAAGGTTGATGCAAATAAACGAATCTTTTTTCGACGTCTCCGAGCTATATATCCTCGTTTAACTCTGGTCATTGAATCAAATGAAACTTTCTTGAATAACTAATTGATTTCTCTTCTTTCAGTCATCCTTTCCCTCCGGTCGATTAATAGCAAAACGGATTCTTCCAATATATAAAATATAAACTCCAATGGCTTCTGCGACTATAACCTTCCCAACCACGATTTTTTCTTTCTTCAAGGTATCTCAAGAAATCCAACTGCTACTAAATAAAAAAGAATAGTGGGTTCTCTCGTTTCTATGGCAACTTCTGAAACGGTGAGGTCCTCTCTATACACCGGAGCCTCTTCTTTCATTTCATCAAATTTTATTGTGAACTTGTATAGTTCACACTCTTTGGCTCTACCCATCCATTTTTCAATTAGAATTCTTTTTTCAATTCTAATTCTAAAGTAATAGTCTTTTCACAAAAAAGCTATCCATACGGTGACGGCATTTAATTCTGAAAGTTGGCTAGGTAGCTAACCCTATTAGTCCGTTTTTTCAAGAAAGGGAATAGGAGCATAACTTTTTTCCTCCGCTTAATGGATAACTATTTGTTACCAATGGAGAATTCCTTCTCATCTCAAACGGAGTGATTGGATTTGCACCAATAGAAACCATAAATTCATAACATAATTAGGTAGATGATAGATCTTCATTTTTAGATACTAGTCAATTAAAAGGCCGTCTTCCACTCTAATCTATACTAATTCCTTGGTAGTGGTCGTTGGTACTGGAAAAAATCTTTTCATTTTTTCAAACTCATGATCTGAACTGAACGAGTCGCACATACACCCTAGTACATGTTCCTCGACGCTGAGGACATCCTCGAAGAGCGGGAGATTTCGTGACATTTCTTATTGGCTGTCTTGCGTTTCTAATAAGTTGTTTAATGGTTGGCATGGCGTGTCTATAGAATCTCATTCTAGATAGAATAGAGCGGGTTGGTTTAGATCAATCTTAACCTGATGGTTGATGATTATGAATGATTTCTATTCACACGGAAAATTCGAATTTTTAAAAGGAATTCATATATTTACATGGAATCCCCAGTATTCTCATTTTCGACCGCTACAAGATCAACGATGCCATGGGCTTGGGCTTCTGTTGCTGACATAAAAACATCCCTTTCCATATCTTCGGATATAACCCATAAAGGGTTGCCCGTTCTTTGTACATAAACTTTTGTGAGAGTTTCGCGAAGCTTCAATAGTTCTTCTGCTTCTAGGATAAATTCCCCTGCTTGTGCCTCGTAAAAAGAACTAGCAGGTTGGTGAATCATAACCCTGATGTGATATAACATCACGAACGGTTCTTCTATCTATATATTGCATGATTGGGTTAAAGTAAGGGCGAATCAAAATAACAATAAAGAATAGAATTAAACAACCGTACGGGCATCTTTTGTACATTGCATACGGCTCTGTAATGGAATTTATTTTTTCGATAGAAGAGATTCTATCGAAAAGAAGAAATAGAACCTATCCGATCCAAATCATGAAATGATCCATTTACCACCCTTCCTTTCGTAGTAATTAAAAAGATACTATGATGGTTCTGTTGCTTTATATATTTATCTCGTCTGTGGTTTAGCAATCCCAAAGTTTCTTTTTGATATGATCCAAGAAAGATCAAATGATTTTTTCCATTTTTTTGACTCTCTCATAACATAAAAAGAAGAAAGAGACTTCTGGTGTGGAAGAATAATGGTTTGTGACGCTAAAATTGACTCTTGCTTGACACATAAAATCAAATTGGGAATAACCCTTATTTCATACTACTATCTCAATACAAAATCTCGTGTTATAAAAAAACAATAATGGTTTGTTAATATCGAACTCGAAGTGCCATGCTATTATTACTTATTCTTTATTTGATTCATATTCGATACAGCGAAGGCATAGTATTCTTTTTTTTATCAAATAAAAAAACTCATTGGCGCCAAGCGTGAGGGAATGCTAGACGTTTGGTAATTTCTCCTCCGACCAGAATGAAAGATCCCATTGAAGCGGCTAATCCCATACATATTGTATGTACATCCGGTGACACAAATTGCATAGTATCATAAATGGCTATTCCTGGTATTACCCATCCGCCTGGAGAATTTATAAACAAATAAAGATCCCTAGTATCATCTTCTATGCTGAGATATACCATGAGACCAACAAGTTGATTTGAGATCTCGCTATCAACCTCTTGGCCTAAAAAAAGTAATCTTTCTCGATAAAGTCGGTTGATTAGGGCAAATTTGTGTCCCTGAGGAACCGTACGTGCACCTTTGGATGCATACGGTTCGAAAGAATCGAAAAAAGAATCAATGTGTCGATTCCAATCCTATTTCTTTTTTTTTTTTCACATGAGTTTTGCCCTCCTTCCCTATATTCTATAATATAGAAATGTAGAAAAAAAAAGAATTTTATGAACTTATTTAACTAACTTCTCATTGATGTATTGTTTCATCGAAATTCAAATTACGATGTAATTTTCTTGTTCCTGAATGGGCCTTTCAATTCTTTTAGGTTCTTGTTCTACTCCGGGGGAAGATTTGCCCGAATTCCATTTGCGCATATAGGTCAAATGATTCCAGTACCACTTCTTCTTTTTTTTTTGAAATTGTTTCATACCTTTCCCCAAAATATTGAATGTATTCATCATACTACTTCATTGGTAAGTAGTTTGAGATTATCCATATGGTAAGTCTAATAATAGTTTATGATATAAGTGGTAATCGTGTAATCATCATATATTCTACATAATAGATTCTATTCTAGTAAGTTATTCTATTTCATTACTAATGAATCTCAGAATTTATTAATAATTGAATTCAATTTCTATTTGATTTTTCTATTCTTTAT